TTTATTTTTTTCTCCATATTTCTACTTTTATGAATATAAAGTTTCTTTCTTTGCTACAGCTGGTAAAAATCGTTGTTTTAGACGATGCATATGTAGAAAGCCCTTTTTTTTTACTTCTTTTTTACTTCTATAGTGAAGATAGTCGCACGTAATGACAGATCACGGCCATATTATTAAAAGCTTGTGGTAAGAATGGATTTCGTTCTAATGCTCGAAAATAATATTCCAAAGCTTTCGTATGTTCTCCATTACTTGTATGGATAAGCCCTATATTATAGAGTATATAACTTCGGTCGTAGGGATCAATTTCTAGTCGCATAGCTTCATAATAATTCTGTAAAGCTTCTGCATAATTTCCTTCGGATTGAGCTGACATCCGTTACGGTCGCCGTTCAATTAAAAGAATCTCCGTTCCAGAACCGTACGTGAGATTTTCACCTCATACGGCTCCTCCCTTATGTACATAAGTAGAATATACATGAAATCAAAAAGATGAAAATATTCTCATTATGGACTGAGCAGGGCTAGCGTTTTTACAAGAAATCTCTAGCCAACCTTCCTGCAAGAGATCTTTTCTTAACATCAAGACTAGATAGAAATGAGAACTCGAGCAATTTCTTTGTTTTCAACGCCTCCTAATTTCCGGGAATTAGTCACTTCAAACAACCTTCGATGGTTATATTGGTATCCAAAGTACGAACGAGATGGATGTTTGTTGTCCCAACCATTCTTTTAGTCCCGATCCCAATAAAATAAGGAAGGGGGTCATTTCTAACAAGGTTTTTGTGTTGTTGATTCCTAGGTGTAGTGCTTCTTCCCTTATGCTGTCCGTTGGTATTGGTACTAGTGGAGTAGGATTGTCCCATAATACAGAACCTTTAGGTGTAACCTTTCGCTCAATACTAGAATCGAAATTTGAAACATAGCATCTGAGGTTGCATTAATCGAGGATACACGACAGAAGGAATTGTTCTATTTCCAAACTTCACCTTCAACAAGCGTAGATTTCTTTCAAAAATTTTCCCGAATCACGTGTCTTTCTCGTAAGACTGAGAGAAATTCAATAAAAAAAAAAAAAAAGAATCAAATCACACCATCTCTGTAATAGGTAAATGCCTCCTTTTCTCCTGAAGTTGTCGGAATTATTTGCAATAAGATATTGGCTACAATTGAAAAGGTCTTATCAATAAAATTTCCATTTATCCGCGATCTAGGCATAGCCAGTAATCCGTTTTCTAATTCTTCTCATTCCCTCTCGTGGGAAAATGATCCCACAAAGAAAAGAATTATACAGTACGAAATAACATAAAAATAGATTGATTTGAAAAAAAAATTATGGGCTTTCTATTCCAATTGTTCCTTTTTGACAGGAATCAATAAGAAATAGTAATAGTCCAACCCGGTTCGATTTCATCCTAATGTAGTAGTATACCAATGAAGCGAACTATTCCGATTTCGTTGAAGTTACAGATTCAAATAACTCAATAAATTTTGGTTGAATTCTGATACAAAGAGGAAAAAACAATTCTATCATGAAAATAAAATAGAAAAACCACCTCTTTATTTATCTTATCTACATAGCAGGTCTACAATCCACTATAGAAAATGTTTTATCAATCTAGAATAGAGGGTTGAGGGAAGGGGTTTGTTGTTGAGAACTCTAAAGCCGGAAATCAATTTGAGAATTTGTAAGGTATGGAATCCTAGTCTATATAGAATTATGATAGAAAGGTATCCATTAACCCTAGTCTAAAAAATCTAGACTTATCAATCAGTTGATTCGTTCTAATTCATTGATTTAATCGAGTCGAATATAGTAGGAATCGTTTTTGCAAACACGAACCCCCCTTTATCTAAAAATTACACATAAAAAAAATTCATAAGAAAATAATTGTCTTGGGACCTCGAAAGATCTTTTTTTACTTTGATGAAAAATTTGCTATTTTTATTTGTAAAATAATATTATAATATTATAGTTAAAATTGATTGGTCATACCCATCCAATAATCGAGAAGCGAATATGAAGAACTCACTATTCACTGGGTTTTTGATTCATAATCATTAATTATGTAGGAGAGATGGCCGAGTGGTTCAAGGCGTAGCATTGGAACTGCTATGTAGGCTTTTGTTTACCGAGGGTTCGAATCCCTCTCTTTCCGCACCTTCACTTAATAGATTCGTTTTATTAAAAATACCAAGCAAGGGAGACCTTTATTCCACCAGTTAAACCTTTCATTGATATAGATTCTCTATTCCCAATTGCCGCGACTAGGAAGAATACCGGAAAGAATACGAAAATAGCCCCTTCGGCTATGATACATAAATGAGATAAAATCGGAATCAAACCCGTATTTTGCTTACTTAACCTTAGGTTAATTTAATAAAAGGGAATAAAATTGCCCGAACTTCGGCTATTTTATTATTTTATTTGAGTTTCGGTTTAATTAAGTTTGACGAGAATAATACTCTACGACTAGCAATTCATTTATTTTTAAACCGACCCATTTACTATCTATTATTTGATTGACCAGTCCTTTATATTGGACTGGGTGAAGAGTCAAATGGTTTGGCACTTCCGCCTCAGGGGAAGAGTTGAGAGAATTTTGAATCAGAGTTCTGGATTTTTGTTCATCCTTCGCCATAATAATATCTCGGGGTTTGCAGCGATAACTTGGTATATCTACTATACGCCCATTCACTAAAATATGTCTATGGTTAACTAATTGGCGGGCTGCGGGAATAGTCGAAGCCATACCCAACCGAAAAAGGATGTTATCCAAACGCATTTCAAGTAATTGTAATAAAACTTGACCTGTTGACCCCTTGGCTTTTCCGGCGATATGAACGTATTTCAGTAATTGTCGTTCTGTAAGACCATAATGAAAACGCAATTTTTGTTTTTCTTCTAGGCGAATACGATATTGAGATTTTTTCCCCGAACGCGATTGGTTTCTAAGATCACTCCCGGCTTTAGGCCTTTTATTAGTAAGTCCTGGTAAAGCCCCCAGGCGGCGTATTTTTTTGAAACGAGGTCCTCGGTAACGCGACATAAAATAAAGACTCCTTAATTTTAATTCTTATTAAGAATTCATTTCATTCTTTTTTTCTATTTTACATAATAAATATAAATCTAAACTCAAACTGAACTAAATGAAGCAAAGTTTCCCGAAGTAGTGTACTATTACTATACAGAAGAATGAGATAAATGGGATAAATAGTCAAACTTTCGATTATTATTATATATAATAATATATAAGATATAAAATATATAAGATATAAGATCCTTTTTCTGGAATAGTAAGGAGTTCCCTTATAACTTAACCTATAACTTAATAAATTCATCGATTTTGGAAAGAGGGGAAGAAACTTTTCAATATTCTTTGATTTCAAAGAAAGATTCTCAATTGTTCAAAAATGGAATAAAAAATGAAAAATATAAAAAAGCCGGCTATCGGAATCGAACCGATGACCATCGCATTACAAATGCGATGCTCTAACCTCTGAGCTAAGCGGGCCCGCATTATAGTAATAGAAATTAGCTATGCATAGCATAGGAATTCAAGACACTATTACTACAAGACACTATTACGATAAGTATAGTAAGTATAGTGTCTCTAGAAATATAGAAAAGAACAGAATCCATAATTACCAATCAAAATTGGATATTATAGAACAGAATGATTTCTATAGCGATATAAAATTTTGATTTCTTTATCACAATTCTAAATTAGAATAGAATAATACTCGACAGTCAATCTTAACTATTTTTAGATAGTCAAACTTTTTTATTTTGAATTCACATGATATTTGAAATTCTTTTTGTTACACTTTTATATTTTATATCCTACAATATTTCTATAGATTTATTTATAGATTTATTCCTAATTTGGTCGATTAATTATAACTAATCAAACGTTCCTCAGGCTTTCATTCGTCAAAAGGGAAAAAAAAAAGAATCGACCTTTTAAGTATCCAATTGCAGGGGAAAAATGGCATGAATAGAAAAATATATAAAGGATATATCTCAATTTATATTGAATTGCCAATACAGAAATGATAAAATCCAATTTGATTGAATCAAATATGGGTTTCCTATAGGAAAGAAAAAAATACTTTTTCGAGATAGTAATCGCTATCTAATAAATTCAAAGGTTCCAGTATAAATGAAAGAAAAAAAGGAATAATAATTAATTAATATTATTATTATAATAAATAAATCTGAATCTCAAAACAAAAGATAACAAGAAGGGGGATATGGCGAAATCGGTAGACGCTACGGACTTAATTGGATTGAGCCTTGGTATGGAAATTTACTAAGTGATAACTTTCAAATTCAGAGAAACCCTGGAATTAATAAAAATGGGCAATCCTGAGCCAAATCCTGTTTTCTCAAAACAAAGGATAGGTGCAGAGACTCAATGGAAGCTGTTCTAACAAATGGAGTTGACTGCGCCGGTAGAGGAATCTTTCCGTGGAAACTTTAGAAAGGATAAACGCATCTATTGAATCCTATACCTATAATCAAATGATTAATGTTGGCCCGAATCCGTTTTTTTTTAATATGAAAATGAAAAAATGGAAAAATCGGTGTGAATTTATTTCACGTTGAAGAAAAAATCGAATATTCATCAACTCATTCACTCCATAGTCCGATAGATCTTTTAAATAACTGATTAATCCGACGAGAATAAAGATAGAGTCCCATTCTACATGCTACATGTCAATACCGGCAACAATGAAATTTATAGTAATAGGAAAATCCGTCGACTTTAAAAATCGTGAGGGTTCAAGTCCCTCTATCCCCAAAAAGCCTATTTGACCCCTAAAATATTTACACCCTATCCCCCTTTTTCGTTAGCGGTTTGAAATTCCCTTATTCTTCTGATTCTTTGACAAACATATTTTGGTATAAAGTACTTTCTCTTATCACATGTGATATAGAATACACATTACAAATGAAGCAAGGAATGCCGATAGCCGATATGAATGAATAGCATTGA